TTTATTCGATCCAATCGTACCACGTAATCCTTTAAAAGGTGTTCTGAGTGAGTTAGTTCAGCTCCACGGTTTTTTTCCAAAATTTAATCAAGTAGAGTCTTAAGTTAAATTATTTTCTTTGTAGTGAAAGAGTGTTAGTTTATCAGAATCAAAGTCAAAGCCCATTACGCGGGCTTTGACTTTGTGACATAAACATAAATTTGTGACATAAACATAAAATAAAAATGGAATTGTCGAAAAACGAATTATGTGGATAATTATTATCTGATATTACTAATGAGTAAACCTCTACCAACAAGATAAAAAGCGAATTTTTCCTTCTGTGAAATGAAATTCGAATCTGGAGAGACAAAGAAACCTAATTTTATCTTCCTCTATTGCGTATGTATATATAATTCAAATATAGAAAAAAGAGAATTATAATATAAATATAGAGATATAGAGTTTTGCATCTTTCTATATCTCCCGAAAATTCTATTTTTACTAAAAATCTCTGTTCTTGGATCGGATTCTAACGAATCGAATCTTTCGACAATTTGTAATAAACTCTTTCTTTATTAAATTCAAAAATTCAAACAAATTAGAAATTCAAATCAAATTAGAAGACAAGAACAATAGAATAATAAGAAAAGTAAGAATAAAGTAAGATAATAAAGAAAGTGGATTATCTTATCATACACCTATTTTAGTTGGTTTAGAAAGATGGGCAAGGGCAAGTCTTTTTATTTAATTATACATTCCTTGCACTTATTAGATATATACTCGCTTAGATATACCTCGTATTTAGATATACTTATTATAATATACGAATTATAATATAATCATTATAAGATATATTTCTAACTAACAATATAACAATAACAGGTACAAATATTAAATTGAGGTACCCATTTTATGACACCTTTCAGCAGTTTTCCCTCTATTCTTGTGCCTTTAGTAGGCCTAGTATTTCCGGCAATTGCAATGGCTTCTTTATCTTTGTATGTTCAAAAAACTAAGATTTCTTAGATTCGATGGGGGCCAAAACCAAATCTTATCTATTTTTTTTTTTCAAGACTTAGATACCACGGATACCTATTTAGTAGAATATTGTATAACATCCGGCTTCCCCGAACCGAACATAAATGAAAAAGCTCCTCTTATGCATACGTAAACATGATTATAGGGTTAAATGAATTATAGCAAGTGGATCGCGGATGTATGAAATTAAAGTCTATATATCTAGTAGATCCGTATAGGGGATCATATAAAGGGAATGATTTTAGATCTAAGCAATTTGATGAATTCCTTCTAAAAGTTCATATCAAAATAGTACTAGTTGATGAGAGTTACTTCGGAAACAAAAAAAGTAAAGTCGAATTTTTTTGGTTATTCTCTCAATTCCAATAAAATGCAACTGGATGTAGTATGTATGAGTTGGCAATCAGAATCTATATGGATAGAATTTATAGTGGGGTCTCGAAAAATAAGCAATTTCTTCTGGGCCTTTATCCTTTTTTTTGGTTCATTAGGGTTTTTATTAGTTGGAACTTCTAGTTATCTTGGTAGGAATTTGATATCTTTATTTCCGTCTCAGCAAATAGTTTTTTTTCCACAAGGAATCGTGATGTCTTTCTATGGGATCGCAGGCCTCTTTATTAGTTCCTATTTGTGGTGCACGATTTTTTGGAATGTAGGCAGTGGTTATGATCGATTCGATAGAAAAGAGGGAATAGTTTGTATTTTTCGTTGGGGTTTTCCTGGAAAAAACCGTCGCATCTTTCTACGATTCCTTATGAAAGATGTTCAGTCCATCAGAATAGAAGTTAAAGAGGGTATTTATGCTCGTCGTGTCCTTTATATGGAAATCAGAGGCCAGGGGGCCGTTCCCTTGACTCGTACTGATGAGAATTTGACTCCGCGAGAAATTGAGCAAAAAGCTGCTGAATTGGCCTATTTTTTGCGTGTACCGATTGAAGTCTTTTGAAATGAACTGCAGAATAAATGCTTTCTCGCCGGGAGGAAAAAACTCAAGTCAAGAATCCTCTTTTTTCTCTAGCAGAACTAAACTGAGGTTTCTTCAGAATGCCCATTCGAACCAAAGCAGACGTATACGGAAGAGTCATAACATAAAAAAACATCTTTTTTGTCCACAAAAATTGTTTTTTATGCGTCTGTAAATGTAAAACCACTCAACTTAATTCAGTAACAAAACAAGCAAGAAATCGAAATAGTGGATTCATCTCATATATCAAATCAAAGTATTTTGAAAAAAAGACTTTCGCTTTTTATTTTCAATATTTGTAGTTGATACGTTAGATACAGATAGATCATATCTTGTAAATCTTCTCTACTTTTGTCAATCGGCCCTTCCCTTTTTCTTTTTATCCTTTCTTTTTTCTTTTGTGCTCCTTAAGAACTAAACAAGTGGATTTCTTTCTTATAACATAATGATAAACATAATGGTAACTTTTCTGTCTTTTTTTTGTCACTCATTTTTGATCAGCATAATATTTTTCATCATTTTTTTTTCAATTATTCCCGGGCTCTAGACTATATATAGTTTAGATAAATATAGTTTAGATAACCCACGAAAATTTTCGCCATATTTGAGTGCGATCTTGATATAGACGGGGCGCTCCTTCGTTTCAAAATCTGAATAGAACAACCCTTATTTATTATTTGAAGCGGTTCTTTCGGGCAGTTATCAAAACAAAAGAGGGCAATTACTTCGAATTTGATTAATTGAGATGAGATATCTGGAAACAATATCAATATAACAATAATATAGATTTCATTGGAAGATTCGAATTCAAAGTGGATTCTTATTTTCTATTTCTGTATTCTTTTTAGATTCAAGGACTAAGCACTGAATAAAAAAACAGAGAATAGATTCGTGAGCCCCTACCTTAATAATAATATAATTATAATGAAAAGCATGCTTGATAGAAAGATTAGATCACATAAAGTCAACGAATGAGGTAGGTTCATTAACAATTCACAGATGAAAAATGGCAAAAAAGAAAGCATTCACTCCCCTTCTATATCTTGCATCTATAGTATTTTTGCCCTGGTGGATCTCTCTCTCATTTAATAAAAGTCTGAAATCTTGGATTACTAATTGGTGGAATACTAGGCAATCCGAAACCCTTTTGAATGATATTCAAGAAAAGAGTATTCTAGAACAATTCATAGAAGTAGAGGAGCTCTTCCTGTTGGACGAAATGATAAAAGAATACCCGGAAACACATCTACAAAAACTTCGTATAGGAATCCACAAAGAAACGATCCAATTGATCAAGATGCACAATGAGGATCGTATCCATACGATTTTGCACTTCTCGACAAATCTAATCTGTTTCGTTATTCTAAGTGGTTATTCTATTTTGGGGACTGAAGAACTTCTTATTCTTAACTCTTGGGTTCAAGAATTCCTATATAATTTAAGCGACACGATAAAAGCTTTTTCTATTCTTTTATTAACAGATTTATGTATCGGATTCCATTCGCCCCACGGTTGGGAACTAATGATTGGCTATATTTACAAAGATTTTGGATTTGCTCATAATGATCAAATTATATCTGGTCTTGTTTCTACCTTTCCAGTCATTCTAGATACAATTTTTAAATATTGGATCTTTCGTTATTTAAATCGTGTATCTCCGTCACTTGTAGTTATTTATCATTCAATGAATGACTGAAAAAAGATTCACGGATTCAATTATAATATTTCTTACTTTCTATATAAGCAAAGCATGCAAAGTCGTGCTTACCTTCCTCTTTCTACCCCATTAGGAGAATACAATTTCCCCTCTATTTCGGTAATCTTTTTTCCGTTTTCAGTAAAGGTAAATAGCAGAATCGTGGATAGGGAACTATACTAGTGACCTACCTAATTTTATTGTAGAAATTTTCGGGATCAATGATTGGACCATGCAAACTAGAAATACTTTTTCTTGGATAAAGGAGGAGATTACTCGATCCATTTCCGTATCGCTCATGATCTATATAATAACCGGGGCATCCATTTCAAATGCATATCCCATTTTTGCGCAGCAGGGGTATGAAAATCCACGAGAAGCAACTGGGCGCATTGTATGTGCCAATTGCCATTTAGCTAATAAACCCGTGGATATTGAGGTTCCGCAAGCGGTCCTTCCTGATACTGTATTTGAAGCGGTTGTTAGAATTCCTTATGATATGCAACTGAAACAAGTTCTTGCTAATGGTAAGAAAGGGTCTTTGAACGTAGGTGCTGTTCTTATTTTACCGGAGGGGTTTGAGTTAGCCCCACCTGATCGTATTTCGCCCGAGATGAAAGAAAAGATAGGCAATCTGTCTTTTCAGAACTACCGCCCTACTAAGAAAAATATTCTTGTGATAGGTCCTGTTCCGGGTCAAAAATATAGTGAAATCACCTTTCCTATTCTTTCCCCAGACCCTGCTAGTAATAAGGATGTTCATTTCTTAAAGTATCCCATATACGTAGGCGGAAATAGGGGAAGGGGCCAGATTTATCCCGACGGGAACAAAAGTAACAATACAGTTTATAATGCTACGGCAACAGGTATAGTAAGCAAAATCATACGAAAAGAAAAAGGGGGGTACGAAATAACCATAACGGATGCATTGGATGGGCATCAAGTGGTTGATATTATCCCCCCAGGACCAGAACTTCTTGTTTCAGAGGGTGAATCTATCAAACTCGATCAACCATTAACAATTAATCCTAATGTGGGCGGATTTGGTCAGGGGGATGCAGAAATAGTACTTCAAGATCCACTACGTGTCCAAGGCCTTTTGTTCTTCTTGGCATCTATTGTTTTTGCACAAATCTTTTTGGTTCTTAAAAAGAAACAGTTTGAGAAGGTTCAAGTGTCCGAAATGAATTTCTAGATCCGTGGATTTATCAATATCCGTTTTGTTTTGTAAAAAAGAACAAATTCTTCCTGGCAATTAGGTTAGGTATGATGAAAAAAAAGTATGAAAGAAAAGTCTTTTGCTTCTTTATATTCTTTCTC